ACTTCCACCGTATGTCTCCGTCTGGTAGAAAAAATTCATCGTGAGCCATAGAAACTTTGAAAGTTTAGATTTTGAGAAAAAATGGAAAGACTTTGATCTGGAAAAGTAAGAAATATCGAAGAAAATAAGTTAAGTATTCAATAATAATAATAATATACTTTATCTACGTTTTTTTTTCGGGGGCCTACAGCCATTATGTGGCATAGGGGTTACATCCCGTAAAAAAGTGAATCGTATACCACTTTGACGAATAGCTCGTAATGCTGCGTCTCTTCCGAGACCGGGACCTTTTATCATGACTCCTGCTCGTTGCATACCTTGATCTATTACTGGACCAATAGCATCTTCTGTTGCAGTTCGAGCGGCAAAGGGTGTCCCTTTTCTCGTACCCTTGAATCCACAAGTACCGGCCGAGGACCAGGAAACCACCCGACCCCGTAGATCTGTAACCGTGACAATGATATTATGGAAACTCGCTTGAACATGAATAACTCCCTTTGGTATTCTACCTACAATTTTACGTAAACTAATACGTACATTCCTGCGTGAACCAATACCTACAATCTTACGTAAACTAATACGTACATTCCTGCGTGAACCAATACGTACATTCCTACGTGAACCAGTTCTCGGTATAGCTTTTGGCATATTGTATCATCTCATAAATATGAGTCAGAAATATATGGATATATCCATTTCATGTCAAAACAGATTCCTTATTTGATTTGTACATTGAGCCTTTTAGCGTGTCTGATTATACTTGTCTTTGTTTATGTCTCGGGTTGGAACAAATTATTCTAAGGCGCCCCCGCCTACGGATTAGTCGACATTTTTGACATCTTTTACGAACAGAAACTCTTATTTTCATATTTGTCATTCCTTATCTTAATTCTGAATCTACTTCTTGGTAGAAAATAAGTTTCTTGAAATTTTGCATCTCGAATCGTATTGAATAAAAACCAGCTAATCTTTTGAATCCTTGTTTTCGTTGTCGTTGTCGAGTCGAGAAATTATACGTCCTCTGGTTGAATCATAACGACTTATTTCAATTTTGACTTTGTCTCCACGCAGTATCTTGATAAAACTACGCCGGATCTTTCCTGAAACATAACCTAGAACCAGATCTTCATTATCTAACCGAACCCGGAACATGCCATTGGGAAGCGATTCAGTAATTAAACCTTCGTGAATCCATTTTTGTTCTGTCATTGCAGGTAAAGCCCCCTTGAAGTATCAACTAATGGAGGAGAAACGATATTAAACAACTCACCCTCTTTCTTTTTTTTTTTATAAATAGGAAGAGGATCCCATTTGGATATTAAAATGATTACCATATATAACACAAAATTTCTCCGCCAATTCCTTCTAGTCGAGCCTCCCGGTCTGTCATTATACCTCGAGAAGTAGAAAGAATTACAATCCCTGTCCCACCTAAAATTCTAGGAATTTCTTGAGAGTAAGAATAGATTCGTAGACTGGGCCGACTGACCCGTTTTAAATTGAAAAATTTTCTATAAGGGCTTTTCCTATTCCTTCTATGTCGCAGGGTTACAACCAAAAAATATTTGTTTTTTTCTCGATGTTTTCTGACGTTTTCGATAAAACCTTCTCGGAAAAGTATTTTAACAATATTTTCGGTAATATTAGTAGATGCTATGCGAACAACCCTTTTTCTAGCCATATCAGCATTTCGTATCGAGTTTATTATCTCAGCAATAGTGTCTGTACCCATCATGAACTAAAATTATTGGTGTCTGAAAATTGGATATAATTAACATGTTTTTCTTTTTTTTTTTTATTGGTTTATGAATATTTTCAAGGTATATGCCTGAGACACAATCTACGAATTAATCTAGTTCTTAATCTATTTCTTTCAAATACCCCAATCACGATCTCATTTTATTTTATTTTATAATACCTCGGGAGCTAATGAAACTATTTTAGTAAAATGGAATTCTTTCAATTCCTCGGGGATTGCACCAATAATTCGACTTCCTTTTGGATTTCCTTTTTGATCAATCACAACTGCAGCATTGTCATCATATCGTATTATCATACCGCTGTCACGTTTAAGTTCTTTACAGGTACGGACAATTACAGCTCTGACTACTTCTGATTTTTCTAGGCGCATTTTTGGGACTGCTTCTTTGATCACAGCAACAATAACGTCACCAATATAAGCATAGCGACGATTACTAGCTCCTATGATTCGAATACACATCAATTCTCGAGCCCCGCTGTTATCCGCTACATTTAAATGGGTCTGATGTTGAATCATATCAATTTTTTAGTCTATTCTTCCAATGCAAAGGATAAAGAAAATAAAAGAAATATTGTTTGTCCAAAAAAAGAAACCTGCGGTTTCATCCCCGAGACTCATTTCTGTCGGTTCTACATTTTTATCCCGAAATAATTAATTGAGTTCGTATAGGCATTTTGGATGCTGCTAGTAAAATAGCTCTTCTGGCTCGATTTTCGGCTACTCCACCCATTTCATATA